GTACTCAAGATCTTCTGTTTTCGATTATCTAATAAATCGCTTAATGAAAGTAGATTATCTTGGCATTCATTTGAAAACTTTCATAATCCCTTCCCGAACCAAACATGAATTTTTCAATTCATTTGGCTCTCATGCTCAATTACGTCATGGTCACTTCCCATATCTTGTTATGAATGTAATGAGCCTATCCTCTTTTTGCTAGTTAGATTCACACCCCTCCCAAAAATCGAAAAACGCATTACGAATACCAATTCCGGATCAGAATAAAATTTAGAGGACTCTTCTGACCAACTAAAAAAAATCTGAAATTGTCAGCAAAGTTGCTTTTTTTTTTTATTGAAATCCAAAGAATTCGTTTCACTTGCTACATACATTATATATTACATAGGTCATCGATTTGGCATTTGATAAGATAATATAGAAAAAAATCGTGTGACCCTTTTTTTTGCAATACAAAAAAGGTGTCAAATAATTTTCTCGACATGAGCGTTCTATATCGAAGAAAAAATTTCAACTAGTCCTTCATTTCAAATTTCAAATGACGATAGTAGTAGAAAGAATACCATGCTATGTTTGCTTGAACTTCAAAGGTTTCGCTTTAACCATATAATTAGTCCCGCATTATTGGTTGATTGAGAATCAAAACAAAGTGGATTTAACAATGAATTACGAAATGCTACGTTTCTTAAATCGTTTCAATATCATTTTTTTTGAATTGATAAAATTCAATTAATTTCCGAATTCATAAGTAATTCGTGAGATCATGCACCTTTTACTTTAAATTCTATTTTTTACTAGTTCAAAAAATAATTAAAAAAAAAGTGCAGCTGGGCCGGTCCAGCCTATTCTTGAAATAAACAACTCGCACACACTCCCTTTCCAAAAAAGATCAATACACCAAATACTACACTTAGATTTATTGGATTTGTTGCGAAAATATCGGTATTAAACCCAAAACTCCCGGCCAGCGGCCCGTGGGCCAAGGAAAGGAAAGAATCGGTTAAATTTTTCATACAATCTCCTTTCTGTTTTTACAGATAGATAAAAAAACAAGAATAGAGTTTCTTTTTTTGTATCACTTCTCTGAACTTTTCTTATATATACTTCTATATATTCTTATATACTATTCGATTTATCTGAATTTCGTATATCTATCGAATTGATTTCGAAATCAATATTGATTTTCTATTTATTTGGTATTTGTATTTGAATTTCCCTCGCTCTTTCTATTCAAAATCGATAGAGCGAAAAAAAAGAGAGTTTCTTTCGAAATGGATTTTTTCAATTCAAAATTCCTAATCCTAATGAAAATAATTCATTATTAGAATTTGAGAATTATCTAGCAAATTTCAAGTTTCGTATCAATTTCGGAATATTTCGTTGTTGGAAGACTTCAATTTCTAAGAACGGGAAGGAAGAAAGCGGATCGGTAGGCTAATTACTCATCCGTAAATCTTTCCTTCCCGGGCAGGGGGTAGTGTCCCACATTGTAAATTGGAGGAGTGAATTATTGATCTAATTCCAAAAAGCAAGTATAAGTCCTGAAGCAAATAAATTCAGAAAAAACAAAAATAAGGCAAAATTATATATGTATAGAAATACATATATTTGTGATTATTTAAGTGTTTAAGACAAGATTAAACAAAGGGATTCGCAAATAACAGCGCTAAAGCGACAACCAATCCATAAATTGTTAATGCTTCCATAAAAGCCAAACTAAGCAATAAAGTACCTCGTATTTTTCCCTCCGCCTCGGGCTGTCGTGCGATCCCCTCTACAGCTTGGCCCGCAGCAGTCCCTTGACCAACCCCAGGTCCAATAGAAGCAAGTCCGACAGCTAACCCAGCAGCAATAACGGAAGCGGCAGAAATCAGTGGATTCATGATAAGTTAAATTTGAATTTCTCAAAAAAAAATGGTTAATGATACAATCATTCAATGAATTATAGATGAATTATTCCATCATTCAGTTTCATCCAAACAAAGTAACTAAAAAAAAAAAAAACTCCAAATTAAAGTACTAGAATAATATTATTGAATCATCAGAACCGATTCTCTATCACTTTTTGAAGTTGGATTCTTAGGAATCCAAAACCAAAGACGTCTATTGGAATCCCTATTGAAATTCAATAGTATTAGGAGGGTATTAGATATTTTTTAGGTCATATATAACTATTCAATATCTAATATCCCATATACATGTGTTTCTTACAGAATGTAAACCAACTTATTTTGATCTTAGATCCATTAGAATTCTTTATTGAACAGGAAAAACTGCCTAGCTGAATTCGATATCGATAATAGTTGGATTCTAGGTACACAATTTTGAACTGGCTCATTTATTTTTTTGAATCTCCACTAAATATTTTAGTGGAATCTTTTTTCCTATTATGTTATATTAAAACTGCCTTAATTAGTTATCCCTTATTAGTTATCTATTTTGATGTTCCCCAAGTAGATATTATCTTGAGTCCCGCTATTATTTTGGTCTAAATTCAAAAAACAACTATTTGTAAGTGAAGTCAATGATGACCCTCCATGGATTCTCCTATATAAGCGGCGGCTAAAGTTGAAAAAATAAGAGCTTGAATACCACTTGTAAATAATCCAAGGAACATCACAGGTATAGGAACTACTGAAGGTACTAAAGAAACAAGAACAACAACTACTAATTCATCGGCTAAAATATTTCCGAAAAGGCGAAAACTAAGTGATAAGGGTTTTGTAAAATCTTCCAAGATGTTAATGGGTAAAAGGATTGGAGTAGGTTGAATGTATTTACTGAAATAACCTAATCCTTTTTTGCTAAGACCCGCATAGAAATAGGCTACTGAGGTGAGTAAAGCTAAAGCAACAGTAGTATTTATATCATTCGTGGGTGCAGCTAATTCTCCGTGGGGTAACTGTATGATTTTCCATGGTAAAAGAGCCCCTGACCAATTACAACCAAAAATAAATAGGAACATAGTTCCTATAAAAGGAACCCATGGACCATATTCTTCTCCAATCTGGGTTTGGCTCACGTCTCGAATGAATTCAAGGATATATTCAAAGAAATTCTGCCCGTCATTCGGAATCGTTTGTGGATTCCGAACAGCTATACTGGCTGAAACTAATAAGATAGCAATTACAACCCAAGAAGTAATAAGTACTTGGCCATGGACTTGAAAACCTCCTATTTGCCAATAGAAATGTTGGCCTACTTCTACACCCGATATCTCGTATAACCCTTTTAGTGTGTTGGTGGAACATGATAGAACATTCATATTAACCTCTGAAAGAAATTGAAATTCCAAGAAATTATTTTAATTCAACCATCTCTTGCTTATTTGAATTTTTTGATACGAACTAATAACATAATATAATATCCTCACTCATTTTTAGCTCATTTATATAATCAAATTCAAGAATAATAAATGATTCCATAAATTTGTGTAGTTCACAAAAAAAATTCTATCTTATTAGTAATTACGTATTTCGTATATAGCTAGAACGACCCTCACAAATTGCGAATACTAATTTGTTAAGAATTAATCGGATTGAAGCTATAGCGTCATCATTTGCTGGAATTGAAATATCTGCAAGGTCGGGATCACAATTTGTATCGATTAAGCAAATTGTTGGAATTCCCAAAGTGATACATTCTCGAAGAGCTTTATATTCTTCTTGCTGATCAATAATAATTAGAATATCGGGTAACCCCGTCATATATTTAATCCCGCCCAGATATGTTTCCAAGTGGGATAATTGTCTCTTGAATATAGCTGCGTCTCTTTTTTGTGGAAGACAGTAGAATTTTCCTGTCTTTTGTTCGATTGTCAAGTCCCTGAACTTATGAAGTCTAGTTTCTGTAGTGGACCAATTGGTTAACATGCCACCGAGCCATTTTTTATTAACATAATGACACCGAGCCCTTATTGCAGCCCGCGCTACTAAATTGGCTGCTTTAGTTTTTGTACCAACAATTAAAAACTCTTTTCCCTTACTTGCTGCATCAAAAACTAAATCACAAGCTTCTGATAAAAAACGAGCAGTTTTAGTAAGATTTGTGATATGAATACCTTTACGCTTGGTAGAAATATAGGGGGACATCCTCGGATTCCATTTCCTAGTCCCATGACCAAAATGAACTCCTGCTCCCATCATCTCTTCCAAATTTATGTTCCAATATCTTCTTGTCATTTCTTCCCATACTTCCTCTTTCTTTTTTGTTAAAAAAAAAAGTGACGAGGTTGTCTTGAACTAAACAATTGTTCCGACGGAACCTTTTTCTACCGTAGATTGGACGTATCGATGTCAATACACAATCCAAACTGCTAACCTCTATTCATTATTATCTGAATTTGCATTACCCCCTCAAGACCATATATCATATATCAAGAGTTTTACAAATGGAATTCCAAAACAAAAGAAAGTAAGTATGAATACACTTTTTTTAGGACTCATTAAATGATATATGATCTATATGATTCCTCAGGGAAATTCTTTTGAACGACAAGAAGCAAATAAGCCTGCGTGGTGGAACAAAATATCTTGTATTTCCCCCCTTACAAAACTCTTCTTTTTACTACTTTTCAAAGGACTGTGTTGACGCCATAATCTTTTCAATCCGGTCCCGACGGGGATCATCCCACCTATAACAACGTTCTCTTTTAGACCTTTCAACCAATCAATACGACCACGAAGAGCTGCTTTGGCTAAAACTCGAGCAGTTTCTTGAAAACTCGCTTCCGATATGAAACTTTGAGTATTCAAAGATGCTCTTGTTATTCCCAATAGGATAGCGCGGTACCCGATCGATTCTTCTAAAGCACGCCCTGTTCGTTCCGCTCGCAACAATCCAATTAGTTCTCCCGGTAAAAAAATATTAGACATTCCATCCTCGGAAACCAACACTTTTGATGTTATTTGGCGTACAATAATCTCTATGTGCCTATTATGAATTTGCACCCCTTGGGATCGATAAACCTTTTGTATCTTATTAACCAACGATATACGACTTTGCACTATAGTCAGCTCAGTTCCAATCAAGAATCCCCAAGGAATTCCAAGAATTTTTGTTATATGCTCGTTCCAACCCTCAATTCTTTTTTCTAGGTTCATTGATATTGAATCAATTGAACGCACTTCTAAAACCTGTTCCACTTTTGGAAGACCTTGCGTTATATCACCGGATCTCGATTTTTCATATATAAATGTAACTAATGTATCTCCTTCGTAAAAAATTTCTCCATAATGTCCATGAACAGTTGCTCCCGGAGTGGCCAAATAAGGTTTAGCCAATCTTATTACTACAGAGTCAACTTGAATAAGCAAAACTTGACCCGATTTTAAGGGGGGTCCCTTTTCGGCTATATATCCATTTTGACAAATAAACTGACCGAGACTAATTAGTGTGGGTCTTTCTTCCCAATAATTAGAACAATAACTTTGATGTAGAAAATACCAATTCAAATTGAATAAATTGAAAACGATTTTATCGTACGGATCACAATTTGAAATTATCCCATTTTCATCCATTAAATAATATTTAAGCACTTGAAAATGAAAAGTCCGTTTTAAATTTTCAAGTTGAAGATATTTAGTTATTAAGATCGGATTATGAGTTAGTAAATAATAAAAGGAATAAAACTTCAAAAATTGAAACACCGTTCCTAATGGTCCGATCGAATTCCTAATTTGAATTATAGGATCTGTTGAAATGAATTCTTTTTTCACATTGAAATATTTTATATCGTTGAATAGGTCCATTCGAAAACAATTCGATGATGATAAAATCATCAAGGAAGGATATTCCTTATTGTTAGTTAACAATGTGCGAATAGTTCCGTGATTTTGGTGGTTAAGTGATTCTTTCATTTTTCTCTTTTTATAAATATAAATGGAATAAAAAGGATTGATGTTGGTATGATCTGATACATTATCGGAAATTAATCCTGAACCTGAGAGATCATTTCTTTTTCTGCGATACGAAATAGCGGCTTTTACTAAGTCGATTCTTAGGAAAGCTCGAACTAAACCATTTGTACTTACTTCAAGAAAAGAAGTACAGCCCTCCTCGATAGACGAACTTTTTATGTCTTGGTTCCAATTCAAAATCAAACAAGTCCGAATTAGTTGAATACTTGTATCATAAATTCCTTGAATGGGTTTGGCATTTCCATAAACAATATAATTGACAACTCTAAGTTGCATATTATCCCTTTCTTGTAAAAAATCCGGAGGGAAAAGTGTTGGTAAATTGAAACCATCTGATATCTCATATGTCACTACAGGACGAACTAAAACAAAATACTTTTTCTTAGTAGATGTGATCCGTTGGACATAGATCCAATTTTTCCATTTTTTTGAGTCCTTAAAATTGATGTTTACTTTTCCTGGAGGTATCAAGATCCCGCTGTGTCGGGATATCTTATCGGTCTCCCCAGGAAAATGAATATCTCCTGAAAAGATTTTCAGTTCAATTCGCTTTTTTTTTCTCTCCATTCGGACTAATCCGCCCACGTAGCTTCTTGTATTTATATTGAAAACAATTCGGGTATCTATTCCAATGAGACTATTATTTCGGATCATTATCAAAGAAGATTCAGGTAAAATATGCACTTCTTCGGGAATGAAAAAAAATGGATCTAGTTTCATTTGGTATTTTGACTTCAATTCTTGTATTGGTCGAGACTCAATAAAATCCTCTTTTTTAACGATTGAATGCACGCCTAGAGTCCCATATTTAGTAATTCCCGAACTCTTTCTTCTATATCGAGGATCATCGAAATAAGCAAAAATACTATTATTTGTATGGAAAATCCCATTTAGTGGTAGTTCAATCGAAATACCTGAATGAGGCATTAACTCTTTCTTTCGTTCTTGAATCGATTGGATTGGAACGATAAATCTATTTACTCGCCTTTTTCCCAATAAATGAGAATTGACCTGTAAAATCGCGGGGTATATGAGATTCCAACGGACGGGTTCTGAATAATTAGGAACCTTGTCTTCTTTTTTTTTACCAGAAAAATATGAACGAAGTAATTTGTAGCTTCGTGGATGATTATTCACTGCGAAAGTCGAAATTGACCCTCGTTCTACAGAAAGGGCCGAAACATTCATTTGATCTTGATCCTTGTGCGGTGAAAAGGGGGCTGCACTGGATCTCCACGAACCTCCTGATAATATCCATAAATGACTTGTTTTTGGTAAAAGATGAACATTACTATATGTAAATGTGGATGCATGGTACACATCATTACTCCAGTGCATTTCTCCCTCTGAGTCAGAATAAATATGTTTTCGAACTCTCTCTTTCAAATTAAAAGTGTATGGTACCTCGCGAATCTCAGCAATTACTTGTTCTGCTTCGACATATTGATTATTTTGAACCAAAATAAAACTTTTAGGTGGAATAGTTACATTATGTAGAATATCCTCACTCTCAATAGTGACATATAAGGCTATAGAACCTATAAAAGCAGGATGACCGTGACGCGTACGCGTGGGATGAACGAAATCTTCATTAAATTGGATTTTTCCATTCAACGGAGCTCGTACATGTTCTGCAGTACCACCCGTGAAGACTCCTCCAGTATGAAAAGTTCTTAATGTTAGTTGAGTCCCCGGTTCTCCAATGGATTGACCCGCAATAATACCTACAGCTTCGCCCAACTCGACCAGGTCGCCATAAGTGGGACTCCTACCGTAACATAATCGACAGATCCAAGATGTACTCCTACAAGTAAAAGGGGTTCGAATAAAAATTAGTTGTGTTTGAAAGGTTATGAATCGATTGACAAGCCCAAATCCAATATCTTGATTTCGGATGGCGATGCACCGTGAGCCCATATATATATCCTCTGCTAATACACGACCAACTAATGTTTGCATAAAAATTCTCTCGGACTCGGGCATCATCCCATTTCGAGGACTTACGGCAACCCCTCGGGTGGTTGAACAATCTGTTCTACGTACAACAATGTGTTGAACGACTTCAACAAGTCGGCGCGTAAGATATCCCGCATCCGAGGTTCGTACAGCAGTATCCACAACCCCTTTTCGTGCTCCGTAGCAAGAAATGATATATTCTGTTAAAGACAGCCCTTCGCGTAAATTACTTTGAATAGGTAAATCAATCATTTGTCCTTGAGGATCCGACATTAATCCCCTCATACCTACTAATTGGTGCACTTGAGATGCATTTCCTCTAGCTCCCGAAAAAGACATTATATGGACTGGATTAAGTGAATCTGTCATCCTAAAATTAGGATTCATTTCTTGTCGCAAATATTCACTTGTAGCATACCACACCTCAATAGATTGGCGTAATTTTTCTACTGCGTGCACATTCCCATAATGATGGTGTTGTTCTAAAATGAAACTATGTTCTTCAGCATCTTGTACTAACGATCCCTTAGAAGGGATCGTTAAAAGATCATCAATCCCTAATGAAATGGATGTAGCAGTAGCTTGCTGAAAACCCAGAGTTTTGACTTGATCCAGAATGTGTGATGTATATGCCATTCCGAAGTGATCTATTAATTTGCTAATAAGTTTTTTAATAGCAGTTCCATCTATTATTTTATTGTAAAAGACTAGATTGACTCGTTCTGCCATAAGTACCTCCATATTCTGCTGATTGGGATTCGCCAATGAGTTTGAATCAATGATTTGAAAACTTCCCTTTCTCAATATTAATCCGGATAGAAATTCAGAGGAAGTAGAGTCCTAGTAGAAACAGATAGATCAAAATTCACGCCAGTGTAAAAAAATCACTTAATTGAGATGCCATATTATTAGTGACCATACGAGCAGGCTCGACAAAACCCTTGTAGAGCTTCTTCAATTTCTCGAAAAAGAGAAATATGACCAATAGTTGTTCGAATATATATACAAAGAAGTTCGTTTTTTATACTTCTTACTAAAAAAGAGTGTTCATAAATCTCCTGACAAGTACCCCCCGATTCATAGTGAATCTCGATGGGACCTTCTTTTGAAGCAATAATGCGTTGATCGAGCCGCCAGCGGATCCAAAAAGGACTATCTAAATTGAGTCTTTTTTGTCGATAAGCTCCAATTGCATCATAGGAATTACAAAAAAAAGGTTCTTTTTGTTTCTTAGACTGATGATTATTATTATTACTTCTTTCATTTTGATACGTTCTTCGATTCCATGGATTATACCTATTGCTACAAATACCTCGGGGATTCCCAATGGTTAATACATATAAACCAATAAGCATATCTTGGGTTGGCACGGAAATAGGATCCCCAATAGCTGGAGACAAGAGATTCATATGCGAAAACATAAGTAAATGAGCCTCTGCTTGAGCCTCCAAAGATAAGGGTACATGAACAGCCATTTGATCCCCATCAAAGTCTGCATTGAATCCCTTACGAACTAATGGATGTAAACAAACCGCACGTCCTTCGACTAAAATGGGTTGAAATGCCTGTATGCCTAATCTATGCAAAGTGGGCGCTCTATTCAGCAATACGGGGTGCCCCTGCATAACTTCCTGCAATATTTCCCATACAATTGTATCTTTTTCCCGAATTTGACTCTTAGCAACTCCTATGTTCGAAGCAAGATGTTGTCTAATTAGTCCCCGAATTACAAATGTCTGGAAAAGCTCTATTGCTATTTCCCGAGGCAATCCACATCGATGGAGTGGAAGTGAGGGTCCTACAACAATGACAGAACGACCCGAATAATCAACCCGTTTGCCAAGCATAGTCTCGCGAAATCTTCCCTCTTTTCCTTCAATTACATCCGAAAACGACTTGTAAACCTTATTATGACCATCCCTAATTGGCTGTCCGCGAATTCCATTATCAAGAAGCGTATCTACGGCTTCTTGTACTAATTTCTCTTGACACATTACTAATTCCCCCGGCGTAGATCTATTTGTTGTTAATAGATCGTTAAGCGTATTGTTTCGATAGATGACTCTTCTATAGAGTTCATTAATATCTGAGCTCATTAACTTACCCCCATCTATCTGAATGATGGGTCGTAATTCAGGAGGAAGAACTGGTAGTAAACATAAAACCATCCATTCGGGTTCGATATTTGTTCGAATAAAGTGTTTAGCTAATTCTATGCGTCTAACCAAAAAATCCCTTCTTCTTCTAATTTTGCGATCTTCCCATTCATTATCCGTGGTTCTTGCTTCGCCTAATTCCTTCCATTCTACTAATGAATAATCGAGAATCCTTTGCAAATCTATATCGGCTAATTGTTCTCGTATCGCGCCTGCTCCAGTACAAATTTCTCGATTTCGAAATATATCGAAACCATGCGTAGTAAAAAAAACTGGGATGCTATATTTCCAGGATTGTATTTCATATTCGAATAACCCTCGTAATCGTAAGAAAGTAGGTTTTTTCGCTATAGGCCTAGCAAAAGAAAAATTGAGATAGGATCCCCCCTTTCAAATCGGACATGAAAGTTTCTTTTCGTCCGGCTCAAGTAGTTAGAACCAAATAAACAAAAAAACTGTTTTTGTTTTTACTTTCGAATTCTCGAAAAATCTACTACAATCTACTCCTTACTCAAGTTAGTAGTAAAGACCAAGTAACATTTCATTGATTCATTCTTATTTTTTTGTCTATCTTTTTAATTAAATATTTAATTAAAAAGAAATGATACTATTTCCATAGAAATAAATGAAATAGGAAATTCTTGAGTAGTCTACTTCCCCGCGAACGCGGAATCCCCCTAAGGGTTCCAATTCAAAAGGGATTTACTTGTCCCTGTACCCTTCCATTTGATTCGATCTTTTAGGTCCTGACATCGCCTCGATGCTTATGTTTAAATAAATGTTCTTAAAGCCTATATGCGATGGATAGACTCCTGCAACCATGCATATTTTCCCACCGAGAAACAGAATTCAATGAACCTGAATTCAATTTCACAAATTAAGGAAGTATTTTTTCACGAGGTACAACTCAAAATTACTTATTTTTGGCTACTGAATCGACCATAGACCAAACCCCGGCTCTTTTATTGGTAATATTTTATACACCCATAATTCTGAGCTTCACGTTACTCCTTTCACGAGACATGTCAGATTGGGGACATCCCAATAAATGGGAAGACAGTTTGAATCTGTAAAATTTGAATTTCGATCAAATCACACATCGCAGTATACAAGGCCTTCCAATTCTTTAAGAGGTTTATCTAAAAGATTCGCGATATAACTAGGTAGACGTTTCAAATACCACACATGGGTTACTGGACAAGCCAGTTTGATATATCCCATTTCATATCTTCGAATACGAGAATCCGCAAATTCAACTCCGCATTGTTCACAAAATTTCGGGTCCTCTTTTTCATCTCTGATTACTCGATAATTTCCACAAGCACAAATTCCACTTTTTATAGGACCAAAAATTCTTTCACAAAACAATCCATCCTTTTCGGGTTTATTAGTTTTATAATGAAAGGTATAGGGTTTTGTTACCTCTCCAACTATCTCTCCATTAGGGAGGATTTTGTTAGCCCAAGCACTTATTTTTTGAGGCGAAACTGATTCAATTCGGAGTTGTTGATGTTTATACCGATCGATCATAGAATAAAAATTCCGATTCGGTTCGATTAAGCTTCCTTTCTATTAATCTGTAAATTTTTATCAGATACAAGGCAATGATTCAGTTCCAGAGCCAAAGATCGTAGTTCTCGAACGAGCAATCGAAAAGATTCGGGAGCCTCCTCAGGTTTCGGTATTGTTCCGCCAATCATCGTAATACCAAGGACTTCTTGACGAGCTCGAATATGATCCGATTTATAAGTAAGCATCTCTTGTAAAATATGAGCAACGCCAAATCCCTCTAGAGCCCAAACCTCCATTTCTCCTACCCGTTGTCCACCTTGCTTAGCCCGTCCTCTAAGGGGTTGTTGTGTAACAAGTGCATAATGTCCACTAGAACGCCCGTGTATTTTATCATCAACTTGATGAATTAATTTCAAAATATAAGGCTTTCCTATTAAAACAGGTTGTTCAAAAGGATCTCCCGTTCTTCCATCAAATATTCGGCTTTTTCCAGGATACTCCGGTTCAAATACCCATGGATTCGCTGTTTGCTTACTAGCTTCATATAATTCAGAAAACACTAGTTTTCTCGAAGCCTCTTGTTCATATCTCTCATCAAAAGGTGCTATTCGATAATGTCTATCTAGCAGATCCCCCGCTAATCCGAGCGAGCATTCAAATATTTGTCCTACATTCATTCGTGAGGGCACTCCTAATGGATTGAAAACCATATCAATAGGTCTTCCATCTTGCAAATAAGGCATATCTTGTCTAGGTAAAATTTTGGAAATAATACCTTTATTTCCATGTCTTCCAGCTACCTTATCACCCACTTTGATTTCACGTTTCTGTAAAATATATACACGAATAGTTTCTGGATTATAACTGGACCCTCCCCCTTTCTGGATCCATCTCACATCAATAACCCGACCCCTACCCCCTATAGGTAGTTTAAGACAAGTTTCCCTTGAAGTGGATA